TTTGTCTTTTGATATCTCCAGAATTCTTAATTTCATTTTTAAGAATTGGATAGGTAAGGTCGTGGAATTCAAAATTAAGAATTCTGAAGAGAAAGAAGCGAAAAAAAAGGATAAAAAAAAAGGGGAAAATGAATGTATAACAATAGCAGAAAATTGGGATACTGTTCTATTTGCTCAAACAATAAGGGGTTCTCTGTTATTAACCCAATCAATTCTTAGAAAATATATAGTATTGCCTTCGTTGATAATAGCCAAAAATATTGGGCGTACGCTATTCTTTCAAGTCCCCGAGTGGGACGAGGATTGGAAAGAGTGGAGTAGCGAAATTCATGTTAAATGCACCCATAATGGTGTTCAATTATCACAAAACGAATTTCCTAAAAACTGGTTAATCGACGGTATTCAGATAAAAATCCTATTCCCCTTCCGTCTGAAACCGTGGCACAGATATAAGCTACAATCCCATCATAAAGATTCACTGAAAAATAAGGGGAAAAAATATCATTTTTGTTTTTTAACAGTTTGGGGAATGGAAACCGAACTGCCTTTTGGTTCTCCCCGAAAACTACCTTCTTTTTTTGAGCCCATTTATAAAGAATTTGAAAAAAAACTTATCAAAGTTCAAAAGAAATCTTTTCTAGCTAAAAAAATTATAAAAGAAAGAACAAAATGGTTTGTAAAGCTATCAAAAGAAAAAACAAGATGGGTTATAAAAACAGTTCCATTTATAAAAAGAATAATGAAAGAGCTTGCAAAAATAAGTCCAATTTCGTTATTTGGATTAAGAGAAGTATATGAATCGAATAGAAATAAAAAAAAAATTATGATAAGTAATCAGATGATTCATGAATCGTCCATTCGAATTCGACCTATGGATTGGACAAATTATTCACTGACAGAAAAAAAGATGAGGGATCTGGCTGATAGGACAAGTACAACCAGAAATCAAATTGAAAAAATAACAAAAGACAAGAAAAACATACTTATAACTCCGGATATAAACATTAGCCCTAACGAAACAAGTTGTGATGATAAAAGATTAGAATCGCCGAAAAAGATTTGGCAGATATTAAAAAGAAGAAGTTCCCGACTAATACGTAAATGTCACTATTTTATTAAATTGTTTATTGAAAGGATATACATAGATATCTTTTTACCTATCATTAATATTTTGAAAACCAGTGTACAAATTTTACTTAAATCAAAAAAACGAATTACTGATAAATACAGTTACAATGATGAAACAAATCAAAATACAATTCATTTTATTTCGACTATAAAAAAGCCTATTTCAAATATTATTAATAAAAATTCACAGATTTTTTGTGACCTCTCTTCCTTGTCACAGGCATATGTATTTTACAAATTATCACAAACCCAAGTTATCAACAAGTATCACTCGAAATCCCTATTTCAATATAATGGAACAATTCCTTTTATTAATATTAAGGATAGAATCCAAAATTTTTGTGGAGCACAAGGAATATTTCATTCCGAATCAAGGCATAAGAAACTTCAATATTTTGGAATTAATACATGGACATGGAAAATCTGGTTAATGGGTAATGACCACTATAAATACGATTTATCTCAGACTAGATGGTCTAGATTAGTGCCGCAAAAATGGCGAAATAGAATCAAGCAAAGTTTTATGGTTCAAAATACAAACTCAATAAATTTTGATTTATATGAAAAAGAACAATTAATTCATTACGAGAAACAAAACAATTATGCAGTGAATTCATTACCGAGTCAAAAAGATAAATTTAAAAACTACAAATATGATCTTTTATCAAATAAATATATTAATTATGATTATGAAGATAAGAAGGATTCATACATTTATGGGTCGGCATTACAAATAAAAGAGGCCCCGGGGGTTACCTATAATTATAATTACAAGACATATAATCCTGAATTTTTTGATTGGCCAGAAGATATAGATCTTAGTAATTATCTACGAGAAGATTATATTATTGATAGGGATAAAAATACGGATAGAAAATTTTTTGATTGGGGAACTATTCATTTTTGTCTTAGAAAAAAGATCGATATTGAGGAATGGACAAATATAGATACCGGGGGCAACGCCAACATTAAAAAAAATACAAATGCTAATAATTATATGAAATATGAAATAATTGATAAAAATAAAATTGATAGGAAAAATCTTTTTAATTTCGCGATTCATAAACAAATAAACCCCGCCAATCAAACAAAAATACCTTTTGACTGGATGGGAATGAATGAAGAAATACGAAATTGGCCAATATCGAATCTGGAACTTTGGTTTTTCCCAGAATTTGTCTTACTTCATGATGCATATAAGATTAAACCGCGGATCATACCAATAAATTTACTTCTTTTAAAATTTAATAAAAATATCAACGAAAAACAAAAAAAGGATATGCGTATATCATATAATAAAAAAAAATCGCTCGAATTAGAGCATAGGAATCCAGAAGAAAAACAACAGCCAGCCTGGGGGGGTCTTGGATCTGACGCATCAAAAAAACAAAAAGATGTTAAAGAAGATTATGGGGAATCATACATTCAAAAACGCAGAAGGAAATCTAAGAACAACATAGCAGCGGAGCTAGACTTCTTCCTGAAAAGATATTTTCTTTTTCAATTGAGATCGGAACATTCTTTTAACCAAAAAATAATAAAAAATGTCAAGTTATATTGTCTACTGCTTAGATTGAGAAACCCAAAGGAAATTGCTATATCCTCTATTCAAAGAGACGAAATGAGTCTGGATCTAATGCTGATTCCAAGGGCTATAACTCTTACAAAATTGATAGAAAGGGGGGTGTTGATTATTGAACCAGCTCGGCTATCCATAAAATGGGATGGACAATTTATCATGTACCAAACCATAGCTATTTCACGTGTGCATAAGAGTAAGCATCAAACAAATCGAAGATTCCAAGAAAAAAGAAATGTTGAGAAGAATAGTCTTAATGAATCTATTGCACGACATGAAAAGTTGTTTGGGAATAAAGACGAGAATCATTATAATTTTATTGTTCCTGAAAACATTTTATCTCCTAGACGTCGTAGAGAATTGAGAATTCAAATTTGTTTCGATTCGAAAAATGTAAATGTTGGGGATAGAAACCCAGTATTTGGCAGTACAAGGCGCTGCGGTCAATTTTTTTATGCGGATAAGCGTTTTGATGTAGATACAAATAAATTGATTAAGTTAAAATTATTTCTTTGGCCCAATTATCGATTAGAAGATTTAGCTTGTATGAATCGCTATTGGTTTGATACCAATAATGGTAGTCGTTTCAGTATGTTAAGGATACATATGTATCCACGATTGATAATGAGTTGATGGTACTATTTCTACGGATCAAGCGGGCATATCTGGTATACTATATGAAGAAAAAAAAAATATGCATGCGCCTTGTGTTATATTCTGGTACATGATACTGATTCAATGACCTTATCTTAGCAATTATATCTAGGAATGAGTCGTCATAATCTTTTTATCTTGGGTCCAAACTATTCTTCTTTGTGGGTGTTGTAGAAATGTACCAATCCTTTGAACCCATATCCGCGAATAAAATTGAAAATTGGATTGATTAATTGAATTTGATAAAAAAAAAATAAAGAAGTATATGAATAAATCCAGATTATTGTGTATAAGAAATTAAAATGACTAGCATTTATTATTATTACTGATCGGTAAAATACATATCTGTTCTGTAAAAACTAAAATTATGTTAAAAAATTTATTTATTTCGGTTATTCCGCAAGAAGAAAATAGGGGGTCTGCAGAATTTCAAGTATTCAGTTTCACCAATAAGATACGTAGACTTACTTCCCATTTGGAATTGCACAGAAAAGACTATTTATCTCAGAGAGGTCTGCGGAAAATTCTGGGAAAACGCCAACGGCTACTGGCTTATTTGTCAAAGAAAAATGGAGTACGTTATAAAGAATTAATTAGTCAATTGAATATTCGGGAGCCAAAAACTCGTTAAGTTAATTTGAAAATTCATTTTGAATTCTTTGATTTATTAGATTTCTATTCTACTTTAAATTTTAAAAATAAAAATTTATATTTTTGAATTTTGATGAACTACATTTAGTTTTCAGCAATTCATGGAATAATGAATCGGGTAAAAAATATATGACTGTACCAACTACAAGAAAGGACCTCATGATAGTCAATATGGGTCCTCAACACCCATCAATGCATGGTGTTCTTCGACTCATTGTTACTCTAGATGGGGAAGATGTTATTGACTGCGAACCCATATTGGGTTATTTACACAGAGGAATGGAAAAAATTGCAGAAAATCGAACAATTATACAATATCTTCCTTATGTAACACGTTGGGATTATTTAGCTACGATGTTTACAGAAGCAATAACAGTAAATGGACCAGAACAGTTGGCAAATATTCAAGTACCGAAAAGAGCGAGCTATATTAGAGTAATTATGCTAGAGCTGAGTCGTATAGCTTCTCATTTGTTATGGCTCGGCCCTTTTATGGCAGATATCGGTGCGCAGACTCCTTTCTTCTATATTTTCCGAGAGAGAGAATTAATATATGACTTATTCGAATCTGCCACAGGCATGCGAATGATGCATAATTATTTCCGTATCGGAGGGGTAGCTGCCGATCTACCTTATGGCTGGATAGATAAATGTTTGGATTTCTGTGATTATTTTTTGACAGGGGTTACTGAATATCAAAAGCTTATTACGCGCAATCCCATTTTTTTGGAACGAGTTGAGGGGGTGGGCGTTATTGGCGGAGAAGAAGCAATAAATTGGGGTTTATCGGGACCAATGCTACGAGCTTCCGGAATTCAATGGGATCTTCGTAAAGTCGATCATTATGAGTGTTACGACGAATTTGATTGGGAAGTACAATGGCAAAAAGAAGGCGATTCATTAGCTCGTTATTTAGTCCGAATCCGTGAAATGACGGAATCCATAAAAATAATTCAACAAGCTCTGGAAGGAATTCCAGGGGGGCCTTATGAGAATTTAGAGGTACGGCGCTTTGATAGAACAAAGGATTCCGAATGGAATGATTTTGATTATCGATTCATTAGTAAAAAACCTTCGCCCACTTTTGAATTGTCTAAACAAGAACTTTATGTGCGAGTAGAAGCCCCAAAGGGGGAATTAGGAATTTTTCTGATAGGAGATCGGAGTGTTTTTCCCTGGCGATGGAAAATTCGTCCACCCGGTTTTATCAATTTGCAAATTCTTCCTCAGCTAGTTAAAAGAATGAAATTGGCTGATATTATGACAATACTAGGTAGTATAGATATTATTATGGGAGAGGTTGATCGTTGAAATGATAATTGATACGACAAAAGTAGAAGCTATCAATTCTTTTTCCAGATCGGAATCCTTAAAAGAGGTTTATGAACTCATATGGTTACTTGTTCCTATTTTTACTACTGTATTCGGAATCATAATAGGAGTACTGGTAATTGTGTGGTTAGAAAGACAAATATCTGCAGGAGTACAACAACGTATTGGGCCTGAATACGCGGGTCCTTTGGGAATTCTTCAAGCTCTAGCAGATGGTACCAAACTACTTTTTAAAGAGGATCTTCTCCCATCTAGAGGGGATATTCGTTTATTCAGTATCGGACCATCTATAGCGGTCATATCTATTTTACTAAGTTATTTAGTAATTCCTTTTGGATATCGCCTTGTTTTAGCCGATCTCAGTATAGGAGTTTTTTTATGGATTGCCATTTCCAGTATTGCTCCTATTGGACTTCTTATGTCAGGATATGGATCAAATAATAAATATTCCTTTTTAGGTGGTCTACGAGCTGCTGCTCAATCGATTAGTTATGAAATACCATTAACTCCATGCGTATTATCAATATCTCTACGTGCGATTCGTTAGGACATGCACTTTTTTTGCCCATTTTTTTATTAAATTTTCATTCTAGGAAATAATTTCATTTAGTTCTAAGAAAAAGGTTGAATGTATTGATGAATGTATTGAATAGATATCCTCATTTTTTATTCATCATTCGGGGCGATAAACTAAACCAGATAGTTGTATGAGTGAAATAAAACGGCTTAGAAATAGGCAGTCAAAAGATTAAGTCTCATTCCCTAGGTACAAGGGTTAAGCTAAGCGGACGTAAATATAATACAGTAGAAACGGGTTACCCCAAAACTGGTTGACTAATCATCATAGTTTGAAGCGGGTCTAAAAGATTCACTGTATGGAGTTTTTACTGCTGTATGTTACCATACCGGGGGTCGAACAAAAATGAGTGGGTGGTTAGGAATACCAAGGTACACAAAGGATTTATTAGTAATATAATAGAGATAATGTAAGTAAGTTATCCAAGAGTTATTTCTGCATAACATAAAAGGAATCCTAATGGGGCTTTACGTTGGTAGAAATGATCAAGAAGTACTTCCCCGCGATCCCGATCCAGAGTATACTCCTACCCACTGATTAAACAAATTACTATCAGGAACGAAGGAACCCTTAGATTTTATTTATCCATATTAATACAGATAAAATTCTTATCGTGCTTCATGAACTAATAGAATGTCTAATTCTTTGTAATCGAAAGAAATGAGTAGAAATATCTATTGATACAACGCGATATAACGAGTATTTTTATTGAAGTGTTAAGTTATTACTGAACAAAAAAATGAAATTATAAAGGATGAGATCAATTCAGAAGCATTTTTTTGTTATTATGGCAGACAGAATTGCGTTGGTCTAATTTTGGACTCTCCGATGTATCTTTACTCTATCTACCCTATAAGACAAGTATATATATATCGAGATAATATTGAACCTGCCCTTAGATTTATTTGTGGCCATCGAGGAGCCGTATGAAGCTTAAGTCTCATGTACGGTTTTGCAATAGCGATGGGAATAGTGATGTTCTCACCGACTATGATTATCTAACAGTTCAAGTACAGTTGATATAGTTGAGGCACAGTCAAAGTATGGTTTTTGGGGTTGGAATCTTTGGCGCCAACCTATAGGGTTTACTGTTTTTTTAATTTCTTCCCTAGCAGAATGCGAAAGATTACCTTTTGATTTACCAGAAGCAGAGGAAGAATTAGTAGCAGGTTATCAAACCGAATATTCTGGTATAAAATTTGGTTTATTTTACGTTGCTTCCTATCTCAATCTACTAGTTTCTTCATTATTTGTAACAGTTCTTTACTTGGGCGGCTGGAATTTCTCTATTCCGTACATATTAATTCCTGAGCTTTTAGGAATAAATGAAATGGGTGGAGTCTTTGGAACGACAATTAGTATCTTTATTACATTAGCTAAAGCCTATTTGTTCCTGTTCATTCCTATCACAACAAGATGGACTTTACCTAGGATGAGAATGGACCAACTATTAAATCTTGGGTGGAAATTTCTTTTACCTATTTCTTTAGGTAATCTATTATTGACAACTTCTTCCCAACTCTTTTCATTGTAAAGGCACAGGATATTCTAGATTCATAACTTTTCTCAAACAAGAGAAAGAAACATCAAATTATTCATAGATATGCAAGATATGTTCCCCATGGTAACTGGGTTCATAAATTATGGCCAACAAACAGTAAGGGCTGCAAGGTATATCGGTCAAAGTTTTATGATTACCTTATCCCATGCGAATCGTTTACCTGTAACTATTCAATATCCTTATGAAAAATTGATCACATCGGAGCGTTTCCGCGGTCGAATCCACTTTGAATTTGATAAATGCATTGCTTGTGAAGTATGTGTTCGGGTATGTCCTATAGATCTACCGGTTGTTGATTGGAAATTGGAAACGGATATTCGAAAGAAACGCTTGCTTAATTACAGTATTGATTTTGGAATCTGTATATTTTGCGGTAACTGCGTTGAGTATTGTCCAACGAATTGTTTATCAATGACTGAAGAATATGAGCTTTCTACTTATGATCGTCACGAGTTGAATTATAATCAAATTGCTTTGGGTCGGTTACCAATGCCAGTAATTGGAGATTACACAATTCGAACAATTATGAATTCGACTCAAATCACAAAAGCCACGGGAAAACCACTTGATTCAAGAACAATTACCAATTGAGTAAGTTTTGATCTAAAGTAGCTAAGCTTCTTTCATTTCCTTGGTCAATAACTAAAAATCCTAACTATCGAGTGATGATAATAGTGGTTTTCTTTTTGATTAAAAATTCATATATATATCTTATCCGTGATGATTTCGAAATTTCTCGGTTTATGTTTATATATTATATATAATAATATAATAATAATTAATATTATTATATATAATCGAACGAAACTTTCGGATAGAAAAACGGATATGATATAGAAATGGTATTCAACCATTCAATTAATAAGTGTATCTACATCAACTCCACCCCATTATATTTAATTCAATATAAATACGGGAACATATCAAAAAATAAAATAGAATTAATTTTTAATTATAGGGTAACTTCTTTTTTTTTTATGGGTTGGTCAATCATATCATGAAAAATTTCGACTGAATTTATCTTTTATTTTACATAGAATGGATTTACCTGGACCAATACACGATTTTCTTTTGGTTTTTTTGGGATTGGGTCTTATAGTGGGAGGTCTAGGAGTGGTATTACTTACCAATCCCATTTTTTCTGCCTTTTCATTGGGATTGGTTCTTGTTTGTACATCCTTATTCCATATTCCATCGAACTCTCATTTTGTAGCTGCTGCACAGCTTCTTATTTATGTGGGAGCAATAAATGTATTACTTGTATTTGCTGTGATGTTCATCAATGGTTCAGAATATTACAAAGATTTCCATCTTTTTTGGACCGTTGGAGAGGGGGTGACTTCATTGGTTTGTACAAGTATTTTTGTTTCACTAATTACCACTATCCTAGATACGTCATGGTATGGGATTCTTTGGACTACAAGATCAAACCAGATTATAGAGCAGGACTTGATAAATAATGGTCAACAAATTGGGATTCATTTATCAACAGATTTTTTTCTGCCATTTGAACTTATTTCGATAATTCTTTTAGTTTCCTTGATAGGCGCAATTGCTATGGCCCGTCAGTACTAAATACTTATAATTAATAAGGACTTTCTCTTTTCTTTAAATTCTATTTATTGTTCATGGATAAAATGAAAAATGGAAATGCTCTTAGTTGTATCTATTATCTATTAACAATACCTTACTTTAAATTACATTCCGTACTTTTTATATTATTATATTTTAATCAATTGAATCGGTTGAATTTTTGTTCATATTGAAATGAATCGAGATTGATGAGGGGTTGATCAATGATGATCGAATATGTACTTGTTTTGAGTGCCTATTTATTATCCATCGGTATCTATGGATTGATTACAAGTCGAAATATGGTTCGAGCGCTTATGTGTCTTGAGCTTATACTGAATGCAGTTAATATAAATTTTGTAACATTTTCTGATTTATTTGATAGTCGCCAATTAAAAGGAGATGTTTTCTCGATTTTTGTTATAGCAATTGCAGCTGCTGAAGCAGCCATTGGGTTAGCTATTGTTTCATCAATTCATCGTAACAGAAAATCAACCCGTATCAATCAATCTAATTTGTTGAATAAATAATCATATACATATAAATGAAATTAAGCATATGATATGGTGCTCTTTGCTAAAACGTAATAAATCAAAGTATCTTGTCCCTCTTTCATGAGCAGATCCAGAAGTTGGTTGGTTCTGGTAAATCTAAATCATTGATTCGTCTAGTGTCTACAATATATAATTAATTTACTACTTTACTAGATCGAAAATTTATGATGTTAAAAAAATTTATAGCTCCAATGTCACATTCAGTAAAGATTTATGATACATGTATAGGATGTACTCAATGTGTACGAGCCTGCCCCACGGATGTATTAGAAATGATACCTTGGGACGGATGTAAAGCTAAGCAAATTGCTTCTGCTCCAAGAACAGAAGACTGCGTAGGTTGTAAAAGGTGCGAATCCGCCTGTCCAACGGATTTCCTAAGTGTCCGGGTTTATTTATGGCATGAGACAACTCGTAGCATGGGTCTAGCTTATTAATACGTTCCAGAAAATTCCACTTGAATCCATTTTTTATCTTTACCGACAAAAACCCGTACTCGATAAATTATATTATTTTTTTTCGAGCACGGGTTTTTCTGGTCAAAGTGTATCTTGTCTTTACCACGAATAATTTTCCTTGGTTAACAATAATTGCTGTTTTGCCGATATTCGCGGGTACTTTCATTTTCTTTTTCCCTCATAGAGGAAATAAGGTTATTCGATGGTATACCATTTGTATATGCATATTAGAACTACTTCTAACGTCTTATGCATTTTGTTATCATTTCCAATTCGACGATCCATTAATCCAATTAGAACAGGATTATAAATGGATTCGTTTTTTTGATTTTCACTGGAGATTAGGAATCGATGGACTTTCCATAGGACCCATTTTACTCACGGGATTCATCACTACTTTAGCTACTTTAGCGGCTTGGCCAGTTACTCGAGATTCGAGATTGTTCCATTTTCTCATGTTAGCAATGTACAGCGGTCAAATAGGATTATTTTCTTCTCGAGATCTTTTACTTTTTTTTATCATGTGGGAGTTAGAATTAATTCCTGTATACCTACTTTTATCTATGTGGGGGGGCAAAAAACGTTTGTACTCAGCTACAAAGTTTATTTTGTACACCGCAGGGGGTTCCATTTTTCTCTTAATGGGAGTTCTGGGTATGGGTTTATATGGTTCCAATGAACCAACATTAAATTTTGAAACATCAGCCAATCAATCGTATCCGGTGGCGTTGGAAATAATATTATATTTTGGATTTCTTATTGCTTATGCTGTCAAATTACCGATTATACCTCTACATACATGGTTACCAGATACCCATGGAGAAGCACATTACAGTACATGTATGCTTTTAGCCGGAATCTTATTAAAAATGGGAGCATATGGATTGGTTCGGATTAATATGGAATTATTACCCCGTGCTCATTCTATATTTTCTCCTTGGTTGATGATAGTAGGCGCAATTCAAATAATTTATGCAGCTTCAACATCTCCGGGTCAGCGCAATTTAAAAAAGAGAATTGCCTATTCTTCCGTATCTCATATGGGTTTCATAATTATAGGAATTGGTTCCATAACTGATACAGGACTCAACGGCGCCATTTTACAAATGATATCTCATGGATTTATTGGTGCTGCGCTTTTTTTCTTGGCAGGAACGAGTTACGATAGAATACGTCTTGTTTATCTTGACGAAATGGGAGGAATAGCCGTTCCAATGCCAAAAATATTTACAATGTTCAGTAGCTTCTCGATGGCTTCTCTTGCATTGCCTGGAATGAGTGGTTTTGTTGCAGAGTTGGTAGTCTTTTTTGGACTAATTACGAGCCAAAAATATCTTTTAATCCCCAAAATCCTAATAACTTTTGTAACGGCAATTGGAATGATATTAACTCCTATTTATTCATTATCTATGTTACGTCAAATGTTCTATGGATACAAGCAATTTAATTTTCCAAATTATCCTTTTTTTGATTCCGGGCCGCGAGAACTCTTTGTTTCAATCTGTATCTTTTTACCCGTAATAGGTATTGGTATTTATCCGGATTTCGTTCTCTCACTATCAATTGACAAGGTCGAAGCTATTATATCTAATTACTTTTATAGATAGTTTTCATAAATAAGTAAAATATAACATATAAAAAGATAGAAAAAAATTATCATTTTTTGAATAGTTCTAAGTATTTAAGTATTTTTGTAGTTTTTAAGAACCGTTTGAATCAAGTAGTGATTCAAACGGTTCTTAAAAACCCATACAAACTTTCTTTATATATACTATTCCCATATATTGCGTATTGGATTTGTAAGACCTTTTCTTCAATTAGATGTTAATGCAAATGAACCATAACTATGCAGCCCTATTCCTAATAAATTTACTCCAAAATAGCATATCCAAATTATAAAAAATCCCATAGAAGCCACAATTGCAGAATTTGAGCCTTGCAAATTTTCATTTGTTCTAGTATGTAAATAAATTGCGAATATTGTCCAAGTAATAAATGCCCAAGTTTCTTTTGGGTCCCAATTCCAATATGATCCCCATGCCTCATTAGCCCATACTGCTCCCGAAAGAATACCTACGGTTAAAAATAAAAATCCGAGACTAATGACACGAGAACTCCAACAATCCAATTGCTGGATTAATTGATACCTATGATAATTTCTAACTGCTTTAAAATTTTTGTTTTTTAATTTTAAAGCATTGCTTATTTTATTGGCGTATTTAAGTTCGACAAAGGAAAATGTACCAATTTGTAAATTATTTCTTTTACATTTCGAAAAAATATCGATATTTTTTCGAAATGTAATGACTAGAAGAGCTACTGATAATAATGATCCACACAGAAGAGCTGCATAGCTCAATATCATCATACTTACGTGCATCATTAACCACTGCGATTGTAGAGCAGGTATTAATATTGTGGATTGATGCATTTCAGCTAAAAGGCCCGAAGTAGCAAATCCTTGGGTAAAAACAGCACTTGGTGCAGTTATTTCATTTAAATGAGTTTTTTGGTTCCTAAAATAGGGAATCATATGAATAATGTAGAAACTCCACGAAAGGAACATTAATGATTCATACAAATCACTTAAGGGTAAATGTCCTGAATAAATCCAACGAATAACTAATAATCCTGTTATACATAAAAAAGTGGCTACCATTCCTTTTTCCGACGAATCATATAGCCCTACGATTTCGTGAACTAATAAGTTCATCAAATAAATAGTAATTACAATGGAAACAATCGACAAAGAAATGTGAGTTAATATATGTTCTAAAGTAAACAATATCATAAAAGTCCTAAAATAAGGATGTCCCCCAACAATGGACTGGAAATCCGGAATTTAATTCTATACATTATAGGAGTTTTTATAGTATTTAGTTTACTAGTCTTTTTTATAAGATGCCGCCACTCGGACTCGAACCGAGATGCTCTAGCACTGCTTCCTAAGAGCAGCGTGTCTACCGATTTCACCATAGCGGCTTGCTCGACGAAATCATAATAGTACATCTATCTTCAATCGTCGAGATTGAAGGAGAAGGGCTCAATTCAATGCAATATCTTGAGAAAACAATAAAAAATATCTTTCTAATCCCTTCCCTATTTGAACGTTCAATAATAATAATTACCTTAATTGTAGTGTGATATGGTGTTAGTTTTAACAATTCAAATGGCCCTTCACGCGACTTAAGTTTTTATGGAATTGAAGAGTTAAACTAGATAATTATGTTCTCAATCCATGTCCATAATTTCCATTTTTTATACACCATTCATTTTCTTTTTTGCTGACTTCTCAAAAAAAACTTCTATAATCCCCTTCTCGGTGGAAAGTTATTTTGCTAAATAAAAAAGTTTTTATCGATGATCAATATGCTTTATTTTTCCAAAAATTTTTACGAATATTTTTTTTCGGAACCGCTATTTAAAAATACGGAGGTTATTCATTAGTAATAGTTAAATGTATATGTAATATCCGAAGAAAGAATGATTTATACCGGTTAGTACTTACTAACTTACTATATAATATATATTAAGATTTTTACTACTACTCTAAATCATCTATACCCTATATTTTTTGTATCTATATATTATCCCATATATGCATTCGTATATATAGCCATGGTATCCTCGGATATATAAATTGAATAAAAAAAAGAAATAAAAAAGTTTCAGAACTCTTACCTAATTTAAGAAAACTCGACTGTAAAATTCTAAAAATAGAATGAGACTAGTATCTGTTAATTTTATAATTTTAGTAGTTAATTTATTAATATGGATTTAAATTAGATTTCTATTATTGTAATAATAATAATTAAGTAATAAAATAACTTTTCAACATTGACTTAATTTTATTGACCAATCGTAACTTCTTTAATTTGATTTGAATATTCAAAATTTTTTAAGAATTAAATAAATAAAATATATTAGAGTCCTTTAATATCTTTATTTTATTTACTTTCTTTTTTTCTCCCCTCAAAATATATAAGAGCTGGTGAATCGGAAACAATTAAACAATTAATAAAAAAAGTTTAATTTTATTATGGAACATACATATCAATATGCGTGGATCATACCTTTAGTTCCCCTTCCAGTTCCTATAGCAATAGGGATGGGTCTTCTCCTTGTTCCGGCGGCAACAAAAAATATTCGTCGTATATGGGCTTTTCCTAGTGTTTTATTATTAAGTATAGTTATGATTTTTTCAGCGGATCTGTCTATTCAGCAAATAAATGGCAGTCCTATCTACCAATATGTATGGTCTTGGACAATCAATAATGATTTTTCCTTAGATTTTGGATACTTGATAGATCCACTTACTTCTATTATGTTAATATTAATTACTACTGTTGGAATAATTGTTCTTATTTATAGTGACAATTATATGTCTCACGACCGAGGCTATTTGAGATTTTTTGCTTATATGGGGTTTTTTAATGCTTCCATGCTTGGATTGGTTACTAGTTCAAATTTGATACAAATTTATATTTTTTGGGAATTAGTTGGAATGTGTTCCTATCTATTAATAGGTTTTTGGTTCACACGACCCCTTGCGGCAAGTGCTTGTCAAAAAGCCTTTGTAACTAATCGTGTAGGAGATTTTGGTTTATTTTTAGGAATCTTAGGTCTTTATTGGGTAACGGGGAGTTTTGAATTTCGGGATTTGTTCGAAATAGCTAATAATTTCATTGATAATAACGGGGCCGATTCTTTATTTCTGACTTTGTGTGCTTCCCTATTATTTGTTGGTGCGATTGCTAAATCTGCGCAATTCCCTCTTCATGTATGGTTACCCGATGCTATGGAAGGTCCTACTCCTATTTCGGCTCTTATACATGCGGCGACTATGGTAGCTGCGGGAATTTTTCTTGTAGCTCGACTTCTTCCTCTTTTTACAGCTATACCTTCCATAATGAATATAATTTCTTTGGTAGGTA